AGGGTTTTCAATTCAAAAAGTCCGCTCTGTCCTCGAAGGCCTGCATTTCCGCATCTGTTAATGGTCTATCGATTCTATCGATCTTGTTATAAAACTCGATCAAAGAAGGCCTGTTTTTCCTCCGCGCTTAAATAGTCCTCTACTCTGTTAAAGTAGAATGCTTCTTTGGACAAGCCCGCCCGTCTTTCGAGGACTGTTACATTCTTAAACATAGCTTCTTCATTTGCCTCCATAGCTTTTTCCAGGCTCGAGGTGGCTTGTCCAGCCCACGGATTTCAGCATCCGCGCCCAGTTTCCCGATCCCCCCGAAAGACTCGACTATTTCGGTGTTTAAACGGGATGCTGTTGCGAATCTGCACCTGAACTTTTTGGGACACTTTACGTAAAAAGTTTGAAAATCCAACCTTTCCGCAACCAATGGACATTTTCGCCAATCACCTCCATCAAAGACAAGCGGCGGGCGCGTATCTAGAAAATTTTTTCTATCAAAAACGATATATTCTTGTACCTCTTCTTGTACCCCTTCCGTTTGAAAATTATTATTTTCGTCATCGCTACTATCATCCGACAGTAATAGGACCAGCAATAGGAAATGTATGACCATAGTATTAAATTTGATTGAAGTTCTTTCTAAGAGGTAGAAAAGAATAACGCGGTTGAAGCCTTCGGTATGATTCGATTGGACGTATCCTTCAATTTTTTATGATTTCCTAGAAATTTTGGATTCGGCATCTCAGATGCATGTTGTGTATCAAGAACAATAATGCGGATATGGTCGAATGGTAAAATTTCTCTTTGCCAAGGAGAAGACGCGGGTTCGATTCCCGCTATCCGCCCAAGCCCAAGATGAAGTCATTTATTTAATTCAATATCTATTCTATTTATTTTGAATATCTAAATTAAGCATAGAAATAAATATTCTATTAATTCAATTAACCCTTTCTTTAGTAATTTGACATTGAAATCTGACAAAATCAAGATAGTTAAAAAATCCATTTTTGTAAAGAAAGTCAAATAGTCTTCTTCACAATCTACATACTATGACGAGAAATGCGGTACAAGGAATTGCTGTCATTTTGTAGAAAAAGTATAAATCAGTAAAGGACTTTTTCGAATTTCGTTTTTTTCATAGATAATCGATAAAAATAGTTTGGCTCTTTTTCCGAACTTGATGTCTTTAAATCCGCGAGTCTAGAAATTCATTTCGGCCAATTGAACCTTCTCGAACTGTTTCTTTTTAAGAACCAAAAAGATTTGTGCCAAAATAACAGATGCCAAGAAGAGCAAAAGACCTTGGACACGTACTGGATCTTGAAGTACTATTTCTGCATCTCCTTGACCAAATCCGCCCACATTAGGGTTACTGGTCAACGGTTGATCAAATTTGATAGATTCTCCTTCGGAAACGAGAAGTTCTGGCCCTGGGGGGATAATATCAACGACTAGACGTCCATCCGATGCATCCGCTATGGTTATTTCGTATCCCCCCCTTTCTTTGCGTATGATTTTGCTTACTATACCGGCTGCTGTAGCATTATAAACGGTATTATTACTCTTGCTCCCGTCGGGATAAATTTGACCTCTTCCCCTGTTTCCGCCTACATAGAGGGGATATTTTAAGAAGGGACTATCTTTTTTAGTGGCGGGGTTTGGGGAAAGAATAGGAAAGGTTATTTCACTATATTTCTGACCGGGAACAGGGCCTATGACAAGAATATTCTTTTTATTGGGGCGATAACTCTGAAAAGACAGATTGCCTATCTTTTCTTTCATCTCGGGGGAAATACGATTGGGAGGCGCTAATTCAAATCCCTCCGGTAAAATAAGAACAGCCCCGACATTCAAGGCCCCCCTTTTACCATTAGCAAGAACTTGTTTCAGTTGCATATCATAAGGAATTCGAACAACTGCCTCAAATACAGTATCTGGAAGTACAGCTTGCGGAACCTCAATATCCACGGGCTTATTAGCTAAATGGCAATTGGCGCATACAATACGTCCAGTTGCTTCTCGTGGATTTTCATAACCCTGCTGTGCAAAAATAGGATATGCACTTGAAATAGAGGTCCGAGTTATGATATATATCATGAGCGATACGGAAATGGATCGAATAGTCTGTTCCGTTAGCCAAGAAAAAATAGTATTTCTAATTTGCATAGTCCAATCATTGATAAGGAAAATTTCTACAATAAAGTAAGTAGGTTACTAATTTAGTTTCCTATCCATGATTCTGCTATTTACTGGACTATTTTTATATTGGAATAGTATATAGGAAAAATCCCCTGGGTGAGTAGACATAGAAAAACTAAGTACGATTTTCAATGCTTTGGTACAACTACAAAGTAAGAAATATTCTAATTGGATTTATTTAATATCGAGAGATCATTTTTCACTTATTGAATGATAAATCACTACAAGTGACGGAGATATACGATTTAAATAATAGAAAACCCAATACTTAAAAATGCTATCTAGAATGACTGGAAGAATAGAAACAAGACAAGATATAATTTGATCATTATGAACAAATCCAAAATCTTTGTAGACAGAGCTAATTATTAGTTCCCAACCACGGGTGGAATGAAATCCGAGACATAAATCAGCTAATAAAAGAATAGAAAGAGCTTTTGTTGTGTCACTTAAGTTATATAGGAATTCCTGAGCCCACGAGTTAAGAATAACAAGTTCTTTATTACCCAAAAAGGAATAACCGCTTAAAACAACGAAAGAGATTAGATTTGTCAATAAGTGCAAAATCATATGGATACGATCCTCATTCTGTATGTTGATTAATTGGATTGTTTCGTTATAGATTCCTAGACGAAGGTTTTGTAGATGTGTTTCCGAGTATTCTTTGATCATTTCGTCCAAGAGGAGCAGTTCTTCTAATTCTAGGAATTTTTCTAGAATACTCTTTTCTTCAAGAGCGCTCAAAAAAGTTTCGGATTGCCCCGTAGTCCACCAATAACTAACCCAAGATTCCAGACTTTTAGTAAATAATAAAGAAATACACCAGGGCAAAAATACTATAGATGCAAGATATAAAAGAGGAGTGAATGCTTTCTTTTTTGCCATTTTTTCATCTGTGAATTGTTAATGAATCCATTGACCCTAGGCCAGCTAATATTTCTCTTACGCACAAATTCTATTCCAAGGTATCGAATCAATCTATTCAATCTTTTTTATTTGTGATTTCGACCTTAGTTCTTAAAGTTCTTAACTATAGAAAGAGTACAGAAGTTGACTAAGAAGCCACTTTGACTTCGAATGAATAAAAAATAAAAAATTTTTGTTTTCCCGATATCTCAACTCAATTGGTCAAAAGTAGCTCCTTTCGATGAATGCCTGAAAGAACAACTTTCAGTAATGAATATGAATATTAGTTGAATTTTGAGCCGAAAGAACTTCCTCTCTATTATTCTAGCAAAATACTATTTCGAAAAAATTTTTTCACTGACTATGAGTAGTCAGGGAAAGAATAATTGAGGGAAGTTTCTGAAGAATCTTGTGATGATCAAAAATGAGCGGTAAACCAAGACAGAAATCGGCTAGTTATCCTTAATCGTTATTAAGGGATCTGGGCAGTAAGGAGCACAAGATCAATAAGGCTTGTCGATTGAAATAATTGTTTACAGGATATGATTTATCTGAATCTAAAGTTTCAATTCCAACAAGTCTGGCTTTTTATTTTATATAGATATAGATATTGGACTTAAAATCGAAAATATAAAGTGGGAAAGTTAGTTATTTCCAACGGATTGATTATGAGATGAATCTATTCTTTCCAATTTGGTTCTTCTTCTTATTATTGAATTGAGTTGTGTAGGTTTCCATCCCTCTAAAAGCCCCCAAAATCAAATAGTTTTTTCTACTTGTCCCCTATCCGCCTCCTTTAGCTCGAATAAATGTTCGGAAGAAAGCTCGGTTAAGTTATGTTATATAAAAAGGGATTCTTGAGTTTTTCCCCTCCTGCTGAGAAATTTTCTCGCATTTCTCAAAATCCTTCAATGGGTACACGCAAGAAATAGGCCAATTCCGCAGCTTTTTGTTCAATTTCCCCCGGAGTCAAATTCTCATCAGTACGAGTCAATGGAAGGGCTCCCTGTCCTCGGATATCCATATAAAGGACACGACGAGCATAAATACCCTCTTTAACTTCTATTCGTACGGACTGAATATCTTTTATAAGGAATCGGAGGAAGAGACGCCGGTCTCTTCCGGGAAATCCCCAACGAAAGAGACACACTATTCCTTCTTTTTGATCGAATCGATCATAACCACTCCCTACATTCCAAGAAATTGTGCACCACAAATAGGAGCTAATAAAAAGACCTGCGATCCCATAGAAAGACATCACAATCCCTTGTGGAAAAAAAACAATTTGCTGAAACGGAAATAAGGATATCCAATTTCTACCAAGATAACTGGAAGTTCCAACCAACAAGAATCCTAATGAACCTAAAAAAAGGATAAAAGTCCAGCCGAAATTACTTCTTTTTCGAGACCCTGTTATAGGTTCTATCCATATATGTTTTGATCGACACCTCATACTTGATCCGGTTGCATTTTCTTAGAATTGAGAGAATACCCCAAAGGAATTTGACTTTAGTCCTTTTGTTTCCGAAGTAACTCTCATCAACTAGCACTAGTTTGATGTGAACCTTTAGGAGTAATTCATTAAATTGATTAGATCTAAACTACTAATATATCCTTCGTATGACCCCACTAAAGATATCCACATACTCGATTGACCCATAGATCGTCTTTCTGCAGACATAAGAGTTTTTCGGCGGAAGCCGCTTATACCATATTCGACCAATACCTGTGTTAACATAGAAGTCTAAAACCAAAATGAATGAAATTTTGTCCCATCGGTTCTAAACAATCTTATTTTTTTGAACAGAAAGAGATAAAGAAGCCATTGCGATTGCCGGAAATACTAGGCCGACTAAAGGCACTAAAACAGAGGGAAAGTTAAGAATTGTCATCGAATGTGTACC